CTAATAATAAACCAAAATCGCCTATCCGATTAGTTACAAACGCTTTTTGACAAGCGTTTGTCGCAGCGGGTCGTGTGAACCAAAACCCTATTAATAGATAAGAACACATTCCAACTAATTCCCAAAAAATATAAATTTGTATCAAATTCGAACTAGTAACTAATCCCAACATTGAAGTATTGAACAAACTCATATAAGCAAAAAATCTCAAATATCCTTGATCATGAGACATATAATTGTCACTATAAATAAGAACAAAAATTCCAACAGTAGTGATTAATATTGACATAATAGAGGTAAGTGAATCAATAAGGTAGCCAAGCTCGAAAGAAAAATCATTATTGATAGTCCACGACCATACATATTGATAGATAGAACCTCTATTTATTTGCTGAATAGACAGATCGACCGAAAAAATCATAACTATACTTAACAATAAAATATTGGCAAAAGCCCACATACGACGAAGATCTTTTGTTGCCGTCGGAAAAAGTAGGAGTCCCATTCCTATTAAAATAGGAATGGGAAGTGGCACAAAAGGTATGATCCATGAATATTGATATGTATGCTCCATAAAAACTTTTTTTTCTTATTCTTTCTTAATTAATTGTTTCTGATTCACCGGCTCTTATCTCTTTTGATTGAAAGGGGGCAATAAAAAAAATCAAGATATTACAAAGTTAACTGGAATTTTCTATTTTCTAGTCTTAATTTTTTAATCTTTCTCGCATATTTCAAAAATATTCAAATTTCGAAGTTAGAAGTAATCAAATAATATCACCGAGTTACTAATGAAAAAAAAAAAGAATTCTTTTTTTTTTTTTTAGTAATATTTTTCTGAATATTATCAATTATTATTTAAATATTATCAATTATTATTTATTATTACGTACTACAATAATTTATATACATCGATCAAAAATACAAGGAATTCCACCACAAAAAGTACTTGATTTTGATATGAATCATAGGATGTCCTAGAACTTGACTTAATAAAAGAAAAACGAACTATTTGAGTTTGTTTATTCGAACTTATTAACTAGTTCATTTTCATTGCGGAACTGATTGATTGTCTTCCATTACAATAAATGAATTTATTCTTGTAGGAAAGACTATCCGATATTTTCTTTATAGTTCCATATAATTTAATAATTAAAGGAAAAAATGACTATTAATAATAAAATAGTCTTGTTTTTTTTGTTCTAGAATAGAATAGAAGCATTTTCTGTTATTTTACCATCTCTATTTATTTTATTTTTTTTTTATGAAATTTGTATAGTAGTATATATAGAATTCTAATCTAGAAAATCTATAGGAATAGATAAATAATGACATAAAGATAGATAAATAATGACATAAAGAGACCGATCATTTTGTTTTAAAAATAGATGTCTTTGACATCCAACTATAGCACTGAATAACCTTTTTTTGAATGGCAGTTCCAAAAAAGCGTACTTCTACATCAAAAAAGCGTATTCGAAAAAATGTTTGGAAAAAGAAAGGATATTGTGCGGCGTTGAAAGCTTTTTCATTAGCGAAATCTCTTTCTACGGGTAATTCGAAAAGTTTTTTTGTACGACAAATAAATTTGGAGTAATCTGAATTGGTTTAACTCGAATCAGATACAAAGGTTTTCCTTTTTGAATATATATATATTTTTTTTTTTTTTTCATTTTCATTTCCGGGGTGGGGATTCTTATTTTCCCCATCGCCCATTTGTTATGTTAGTGTTATAATAATTTGTTATTTTTATAATATTCAATTTATAATACTAAATAATTAAATAATAATCATTAAATAATTAAATAATAATCATTTTTATATTTATACTATAGCTATAGCGGAGCACATATATAATATAGAAGAGCTTTAACTGGGTTGTCGAAACTAATCCATTAAGTTTAAATTTTATAACTTTATGAATCATTATTTCTCTGAATTACTATATATCCTTCCCTTGCTTTCAACCCAATTGAGAAAAACCCCCTTTCTAATTTAGTGGATATACAAATAATGTATCAATTTTAAGTGATCTAAAAAAATCCTATGTTTGTATAAGAAGATGAATCAAGACATATTTTTAGAATTCGAAATTCGAAATACTTTTTTGAAGTATGGTACAATTATGACAGGAATCGAAACACTTTTTATATAACGTAACGTGTACAACCCAATATCTAGTTGGTTTGATAAATCCTTAAAACGCAAAATCCTAACAATTAATACAAAGCTATACAAATTACATAAAGCTTTTGAAATCGTTGGATGTGGTACTGAAATTGTGATCTAAAAAAATCATATTTATTCATTAAAAAATTAAAATAATAAAGAACATTTTTTTGTTGAATTTTATCTATGAATTGAAGTTGCAACTAGTTAGTTTAGTTACAATAGAGGAGTTCTCTTTTAGGAAAACACAAACTAAAAAAATCTCTGTTGACGAAATAATTAAATATTAAATAAAAGGATAATTAAATAAAACGATACGATAAATAATAAAGATTCTTTTTGAATCTTCAAATTGCTATTTAAACGAGTTTTTATTCATCAATTTAAATTAAATGCTTCCTAAAAAATTTGACATTTTACATTGAATTGACCCCTTCACCTTCAATCTCGACGATTGAATAAAAAATGGGTTATTATGATTTCGAGCAAGCCGCTATGGTGAAATCGGTAGACACGCTGCTCTTAGGAAGCAGTGCTAGAGCATCTCGGTTCGAGTCCGAGTGGCGGCATAGTATCTTCTAAAAGAGATAGAATAAGTCCTATAATGAATTTAATTCCTGATTTCCATTCCATAAAATCTAGAAACCCTCGCTTTTTTCATAATTTTTATGATTTTTTCAACTTTAGAGCATATATTAACTTATATATCCCTTTCAGTCGTTTCAATTGTAATTACAATTCATTTTTTAACCTTATTCTTATTAGTCGATGAAGTCGTAGGACTATATGATTCATCAGAAAAGGGCACGATAGTTACCTTTTTCTGTATAACAGGATTATTAGTCACTCGTTGGATTTATTCAGGACATTTCCCATTAAGTGATTTATATGAATCATTAATCTTTCTTTCATGGGGTTTCTCCCTTATTCATATGGTTTCCCATTTTAAAAAGCGTAAAAATGATTTAAGCGCAATAACCGCACCAAGTGCTATTTTTACCCAAGGCTTTGCCACTTCGGGTCTTTTAACCAAAATGCATCAATCCGCAATATTAGCGCCTGCTCTCCAATCCCAGTGGTTAATGATGCACGTAAGTATGATGGTATTAGGCTATGCAGCTCTTTTATGTGGATCATTATTATCAGTAGCTCTTCTAGTCATTACATTTCGAAAAGCCATAAAGATTATTGGTAAAAACAATAATTTATTAAATCAGTCATTTTCGTTTGGCGAAATCCAATACATGAATGAAAGAAGCAATGTTTTATTAAACACTTATTTTCTTTCTTCTAAAAATTATTACAGGTATCAATTGACTCAACAATTGGATCGTTGGAGTTATCGTATTATTAGTCTCGGGTTTATCTTTTTAACCATAGGAATTCTTTCGGGAGCCGTATGGGCTAATGAGGCATGGGGATCATATTGGAATTGGGACCCAAAGGAAACTTGGGCATTTATTACTTGGACCGTATTCGCGATTTATTTACATACCCGAACAGACACAAATTTTGAAGGTGTAAATTCCGCACTTGTGGCTTCTATGGGATTTCTTATGATTTGGATATGCTATTTTGGGGTCAATCTATTAGGAATAGGTTTACATAGTTATGGTTCATTTACATTAACATCTAATTGAATAAAGAGGCTAAGCCTACCAAATACTAACATAAGACAGCGTATATATAAGAAAACTTATTGTAAGCTGTCAAGAACCTTTTGAATCACTCCACTACTTGATTCAAAAGGTTCTAACAAAAGCCAAAGATGTCTGATTAAAATTCAATTTAATTCTTTTACCTTTTTTTTTACTTAACTAAAACTTAAGAGAAGAAAAAAGACTTCTTTTTTTTTTTCACTGTACAATGAACAATTTTAAAAGTCATAGGATTACTTTTTTTTTTGTTTTATTCATGAAAACTATCTATAAAAATAATTATATAGAATAGTTTCGACCTTCTCACCTGATAATGAGAGGACGAAATCCGGATAAATACCAATACCTATTACTGGTAGAAAGATAGAGATCGAAACAAATAACTCTCGCGGTCCAGAATCAAAAAAATAAGAACTTGGAGCATTAAATAGCTTGTATCCATAGAACATTTGACGTGACATAGATAATGAATAAATAGGAGTTAATACCATTCCAATTGCCATTACGAAAGTAATTAGTATTTTTGGCATTAAAAAATATTTTTGGCTGGTAATTATTCCAAAAAAGACTATCAATTCTGCAACAAAACCACTCATGCCCGGTAATGCAAGAGAAGCCATCGATAAGATACTGAACATCGTAAATATTTTTGGAATCGGAATAGCCATTCCGCCCATTTCGTCGAGATAAACAAGACGCATTCTATCATAACTCGTTCCTGCCAAGAAAAAAAGTGCAGCACCGATAAATCCATGAGATATTATTTGTAAAATAGCTCCGTTGAGTCCCGTATCAGTTATAGAACCAATTCCTATAATTATGAAACCCATATGAGATACGGAGGAATAGGCTATTCTTTTTTTTAAATTCCGTTGACCAAGAGATGTTGAAGCTGCATAAATTATTTGCATTGTACCCACTATTATCAACCAGGGAGAAAATATGGAATGAGCATGGGGTAATAATTCCATATTGATCCGAACTAATCCGTATGCTCCCATTTTTAATAAAATTCCGGCTAGAAGCATACAAGTACTGTAATGTGCCTCCCCGTGGGTGTCTGGTAACCACGTATGTAAGGGTATAATCGGCGATTTGACAGCAAAAGCAATAAGAAATCCAATATAGAATATTATTTCCAGTGCGACCGGATACGATTGATTAGCTAATGTTTCAAAATTTAATGTTGGTTCATTAGAACCGTATAAACCGATACCCAAAACCCCTATTAATAGAAAAATGGAACCTCCTGCAGTGTACAAAATAAATTTTGTAGCCGAGTACAGACGTTTCTTTCCCCCCCACATGGATAGAAGTAGATAAACAGGAATTAATTCGAACTCCCACATGATGAAAAAAAGTAAAAGGTCTCGAGAAGAAAATGATCCTATTTGACCACTGTACATTGCTAGCATCAGGAAATGGAATAATCGCGAATCTCGAGTAACTGGCCAAGCCGCCAAAGTAGCTAAAGTGGTGATAAATCCTGTCAGTAAAATGGGCCCTATAGAAAGTCCATCTATTCCCAATCTCCAGTAAAAATCAAAAAAATTTATCCATTTATAATCTTCCGCCAGCTGGATTAATGGATCGTCCAATCGGAAATGATAACAAAATGCATAGGTTGTTAGAAGGAGTTCAAATATGCATATACACATGGTATACCACTTAATTAGCTTATTTCCTCTATGAGGAAGAAAGAAAATTAAAGAACCTGCAAAGATTGGTAAAACTACAATTATTGTTAACCAAGGAAAATAATTCGTGGTAAAGACAAGATACACTTGGACCAGAAAAACCCGTGCTCAAAAAGACTTTTTTTTGAGCACGGGTTTTTTCAGTAAAAAAAATCAAATGGATTCAAAATGTATTCAAGTGGGGTTTTCTGGAACGTATCAATAAGCTAGACCCATGCTTCGAGTTGTTTCATGCCATAAATAAACTCGAACGCTCAAGAAATCCGTTGGACAAGCGGATTCACATCTCTTACAACCAACACAGTCTTCGGTTCTTGGAGCGGAAGCAATTTGCTTAGCTTTACATCCATCCCAAGGTATCATTTCTAACACATCGGTGGGGCAGGCTCGGACACATTGAGTACACCCTATACATGTATCATAAATTTTTACTGAATGTGACATGGGATCTATAAATTTTTGAACATCATAAAATTTCAATCTAGTAAACTTGTAAATGAATCATTATAGTTAAACACTAGATGAATCAACGATTTACCAGAAATTTTCTAATCAATTTCCTTCGGGATCAACTCATAAGAAAGGACCAAGATACTTTGATTTCTTACGTTTTCGAAAACGAAAACATGATGTAGATTCCAACATATTGGACATGCTAATTGAAATTGGTGAATCTTAGATTTTAATATTATTAATATTACTTATTCAACAAAGTTGATTGATTGATACGCGTTGATTTTCTGTTACGATAAATTGAGGAAACAATAGCTGATCCAATAGCTGCTTCAGCGGCTGCAATAGCTATAACAAAAATTGAGAAAATATTTCCTTTTAATTGCCGACTATCAAAAAAATCAGAAAATGTTACAAAATTTATATTAACCGCATTCAGTAGAAGTTCAAGACACATAAGGGCCCTAACCATACTTCGACTCGTGATCAATCCATAAATACCGATAGAAAATAAATAGGCACTCAAAACAAGTATATGTTCGAGCATCATTGACCAACTCCTTCTTAATTTCGATTCATTTTAATATGAACAGTAATTGAACAATAATTCAAGGGATTTGATTGACTAGAATAGAATAGAACAAAAAGAATATATTGGAAATATATCGAATAAACGAATTTCTATTTTATACACGAACAATATTCAAATAGAATTCAAGGAAAATAGATGCGATAAGACAGAAAAAAGTTTAATTTAGATTGCTTGCTATTCCTATTTATTACTGACGAGCCACAGCAATTGCACCTATCAAAGCAACTAAAAGAATTATTGAAATGAATTCAAATGGAAGAAAAAAATCTGTTGCTAAATGAATTCCAATTTGTTGACTATTACTTATCAAATCTTGTTCTATAATTTGGTTTGATCTTGTAGTCCAAATAATCCCGTACCATGATGTATCTAATATAGTAGCAATTAACGAAACAAGAATACTTGTACAAACCAACGAAGTAAGGCCATTCCCAATGGTCCACAGATTAAAATCCTTATAATATTCTGAACCATTCATGAACATCACAGCAAATAGGATTAAAACATTTATGGCTCCCACATAAATAAGCAGCTGGGCAGCAGCTACAAAATGAGAATTTGAGAGAATATAGAATAAGGATATACAAACAAGAACCAATCCCAATGAAAAGGCAGAATAAATTGGATTGGTAAGTAATACCACTCCCAGGCCCCCTAATATAAGACCCGATCCCAGAAAAACTAAAAGAAAATCGTGTATTGGTCCAGGCAAATCCATTATATAGAGATAAATAAATCGAAATGCTTTTCATGATCTTATTGACCCGACCAGGAATTTTTTTTTATGATACGTTCCTAATTGAATAAAATTCTAATCTATTAGGTGTGAATTGATCTAAGTCCAATTATTGGACAGTTTCATTTTTGATTCTTTTTTTTTTGTTTGTTCGAAAGGGTATTTTTTTTTTGAAACTATATATTTCGAAATAATTACGAATATATTAATAGATTTTCAATAAAAATGAATTCGAAATTCTTATCAACCAATTCAACCAGTTAATTTGTAATTGAATTTTTATTTATTGACCAAACAAAGGGAAAGGCCTCATTCTTTTAATTCAAACCAAACATTCTTTTAACTTAAACCAAAAAGGAACCTTAAAATAAAAGAATTGGAAATTTCTCTTTAATAGAATAGGAGGTTTACTTACTCAGTTTTTCTTTGAGGCGAATTCAAAATTGTTCGAATTGTATAATCGTCAATTACTGACATCGGTAAACGGCCCAAAGCAATTTGATTATAATTCAATTCGTGACGGTCGTAAGTAGAAAGTTCATATTCTTCAGTCATTGATAAACAATTTGTTGGACAATACTCAACGCAGTTACCACAAAATATACAAATTCCGAAATCAATACTGTAATTAAGCAATCGTTTTTTTCGAATATCCGTTTCAAATTTCCAATCAACAACAGGTAGATCTATAGGGCATACACGAACACATACTTCACAAGCAATGCATTTATCAAATTCAAAATGGATTCGCCCGCGGAAACGCTCCGATGTGATTAATTTTTCATAAGGGTATTGAATAGTTACGGGTAAACGATTTGCGTGGGCTAAGGTAATCATGAAACCTTGACCAATGTACCTTGCTGCTCGGACTGTTTGTTGGCCATAATTCATGAACCCAGTTATCATAGGGAACATATCGTGAATATCTATGAATATTTTTATGTTTGTTTCTTTCTCTTGTTTGAACCAAGTCATGAATCTCATATTCCTTTTTTCTTTACAGTGAAAGAAGTTGGAAAGAAGTTGTTAATAATAGATTACCGAGAGAAATGGGTAAAAGAAATTTCCATCCAAGATTTAATAATTGGTCCATTCTTAACCTAGGTAAAGTCCATCTTGTTGCGATAGAAATAAACAAAAACAAATAAGTTTTAGCTAATGTAATAAAGATACCAATTGTCGTTCCAAAGATTCCATTCATTTTATTTATTTCAAAGAGCTCAGGGACGAATACGTACGGAATGGAAATATTCCAACCCCCCAAGTAAAGAACTGTTATAAATAACGAAGAAAGTAATAGATTTAGATAGGATGCAACGTAAAATAAACCAAACTTGATACCCGAATATTCGGTTTGATACCCTGCTACTAATTCTTCCTCGGCTTCTGGTAAATCAAAAGGTAATCTCTCACATTCTGCTAGAGAAGAAATTAGAAAAACGATAAACCCTATTGGCTGACGCCACAAATTCCATCCCCAAAAACCATATTTTGATTGCGCCTCAACTATATCAACTGTACTTGAACTGTTAGATAATTATAGTCGATGATAACATCACTGTTTCCATCGCTAGTCCAAAACCGTACATGAGGTTTTCAACTCATACGGCTCCTCGTGGGTCACAAATAAATTTAAGGACCGAATCAGTATTATTTATCTTCGTATGGTTGTAGAATAGATAGAGAAAAAATGGATTGGAAGGTCCAAAATTATACCACTGGAATTCTGTCTGCTATATTATGAAGAATAAATAAATAAAAAAAAAAGTGCTTCGGAATTGATCTCGCCCGTTAATAATTTCAATTTTTATTTGTTGAGTAATAACCTAAGCCTTCAATAAAATGCTTCTTGTAGAAATATCAATAGATATTTCAACCCATTGTTTTCGATTACGAAAAAAAAAATGAAACATTACATTAGCTCATAAATCATGACACGGCTTATAGCTCTCTATACTCTATATATATGAAAGAAAGAATAAAAAAAAATTTCTTTTTTATTCTTTATTGTTTGTTTTTCGTTCCTATTCTTCTTTCTGATCTAAGAAAACTACGAATGGGGGCTTAAACTAAAAAATAGTAAAGGATTATTTCGTTCCTGATAGTCATTAATTTAATCGGTGGATAGGAGCATACTCTGGACCGGAATCGTGGGGAGTACTGCCTACTCATTTCTACTAATTTAAAGCCCCAATTAGTATTCTTTTTATGTTATCCAGAAATATCCTTTTATATAATTTACATAATCTCCATTACTAATCCTTTGTGTATTTTGGTGTTCCTAATCATCCACTCATTTTTTTTGTTCAATCCCCCGTTTGGTTTGGCAATACATGTATGGGAATCCATACAAAGGATAGCGAAAACTATATACGGTTGATCTTTTGAGCCCGCTTCAAGCTAGATTGACTAATCAACCCGTCTTGGGGTAAAGACTTCTTCCTCTTATGTTTTCTTCCACTTAACTCTTGTACATAGGAAATGAGATTCAATCTTTTTGTTTAATTTACTGCGAATTTATAAGCTGCTTTCTTTCACTCATATATAACTATCTAATTTAGTTTATCAACCTGAAGGATAATAAAAAACGAAGATATCTATTCAATCCATTCAGCTTATTTTCTAGAACGAAAGGAATAGGGAAAAGAAAAGTTTATATTTCAACGAATCGCACGTAGAGATATTGATAAAACACATAGAGTTAATGGTATTTCATAACTAATCGATTGAGCAGCAGCTCGCAGACCACCTAAAAAGGAATATTTATTATTTGATCCGTATCCTGACATAAGAAGTCCAACAGGAGCAATACTTGAAATGGCAATCCATAAAAAAATACCGATATTGAGATCGGCTAAAATAAGGCGAGAGCTAAAAGGAATTACTGAAAAACTTAGTAAAATTGATATGACTGCTATAGACGGTCCAATACTGAATAAACCAGTATTTCCTCTAGATGGAAGAATATTCTCTTTGAAAAGCAGTTTTGTTCCATCTGCTAGAGCTTGAAGAATTCCCAAAGGACCGGCGTATTCAGGCCCAATACGTTGTTGTATTCCTGCAGATATTTCTCTTTCTAACCATACAATTACTAGTACACCTATTGTGATTCCCACTACAAGAGTCAAAATAGGGACAAACATCCATATGATCCCAAAGACCTCTTTTAAAGATTCCAATCTGTAAAAGGAATTGATATCTTGTACTTCTGTTGTATAAATTATCATTTCAACGATCAACTTCTCCCATAATGATATCTATGCTACCTAGTATCGTCATAATATCAGCCAATTTCATTCTTTTAACTAACTGAGGAAGAATTTGCAAATTGATAAAACCCGGCGGGCGAATTTTCCATCTCCAAGGAAAACCACTTTGATCCCCTATCAGAAAAATTCCTAATTCTCCCTTTGGGGCTTCCATTCTCGCATAAAGTTCTTGTCTCGGTAATTCAAATGTAGGAGAAGGTTTTTTACTAATGAATCGATATTCAAAATCATTCCATTCTGGATCCCTTTTTCGATCAAAGCATCGGATTTCTAAATTCTCATAGGGACCCCCCGGAATTCCTTCCAGGGCCTGTTGAATTATTTTTATGGATTCCGTCATTTCACTGATTCGGACTAAATAACGAGCTAATGAATCTCCTTCTTTTTGCCACTGGATTCCCCAATCAAATTCGTCGTAACACTCATAATGATCAACTTTACGAAGATCCCATTTGATTCCAGATGCTCGTAGCATTGGGCCGGATAAACCCCAATTTATTGCTTCTTCTCCACCAATAACGCCTATCCCTTCAACTCGTTCTAAAAAAATAGGATTTCGCGTAATAAGTTTTTGATATTCAACAATTCCTGTTAAAAAATAATCGCAGAAATCCAAACATTTATCTATCCAGCCATAAGGTAAATCGGCGGCTACTCCTCCGATACGAAAATAATTATGCATCATTCTCATACCGGTGGCAGCTTCGAATAGATCATATACTAATTCTCTTTCTCTGAAAATATAGAAAAAGGGGGTCTGTGCACCAATATCTGCCATAAAAGGTCCAAGCCATAATAGATGAGAAGCTATACGACTCAACTCCAACATAATTACTCTGATATAGCTGGCTCTTTTAGGGATTTGAATATTGCCCAATTGTTCTGGTCCATTTACGGTTATTGCTTCCGTGAACATAGTGGCTAAATAATCCCAACGCGTTACATAAGGCAAATATTGTATAATTGTTCGGTTTTCCGCAATTTTTTCCATTCCTCTGTGTAAATAACCTAATATGGGTTCACAGTCAACAACATCTTCACCATCTAGAGTAACGATGAGACGAAGAACACCGTGCATTGATGGGTGGTGAGGTCCCATATTGACTATCATAAGGTCTTTTTCTGTAGCTGATAGATTCATAAGTTTTTCCTCGATTCATTCTTACATGAATTGTTGAAAACGAAAAGAAGTACATCAAAATGAAAAATCTAATAAATCGACTAATTCAAAATTTTCAAATTAACGATTTTTTGATTCCCGAATATCCAACTCACTAATTAATTCTTTATAACGTATTTTATTTTTTTTTGATAAATAAGACAGCAGCCGTTGACGTTTTCCTAGAATTTTACGTAGACCTCTCTGAGATAAATAGTCTTTTTTGTGCAATTCCAAATGGGAAGTAAGTCTTCGTATCTTATTGGTGAAACTGACTATTTGAAATTCAACAGACCCCTTGTTTTCTTCTTTTTTTTCTTGAAAAATAACTGAGATGAATGAATTTTTTACCATAAAACAAGATTTTCTCTCCCCCTTTTTTGAATGTTAATTTTACTGATCAGTAATAATAATACCAGTCATTTTGATATGCACAATGATTTTAAGTTCGTTATGATATAATTTTTTCAAATAAAATGAATCAATCCGGTTTTCAATTTGATTCGTATAGGGATACAAAAGAGTGATAGATTTCTACAAAAGAGAAAATTTTAGAGTTCAACTAAGAGGATTTTGTTGATTCATTTGTCGATCTAATTGATATGTATGTCATTAAATTAATATCATGTATCAGAATGGAATGGAAGACGATCCTTGTGCCCATCTATTTGTTTTCATATACCCGACACGGTACATACATAATATATGGGAAAATGTACCATTAACGACTTTTCAAACGCGGATACATATGTATCCTTACCATACTGAAACGACTGCCATTAGTAGTATTAAACCAATAGCGATTCATACAAGCTAAATCTTCTAATCGATAATTGGGCCAAAGAAAGAACTTTAATTTAATTAGTTTCTTTTTATCACTATCAAGATGTTTGTTTTTATTAAAAACTTGACCACAATCTTTTAGATTATTTAAAAATACTGGATTTCTATGCATACCATTTTTATCCCTTGAATTGAAAGAAATTCGAATTCGCAACTCTCGCCGGTGGTTAGTGGATAAAATATTTTCAGGAACAAACAAATCATAATGATTTTTGTCTTTATTTTCAGTCATTTTTTGATGTCTTGCAATGGATTCATCAAAATTCTTTTTATCAATATAGTTTTTTTCTTGGTATCTTTGATTAATTTGTTGTTTATTTTTATGAACCAATGAAATACTTATAGTTTGATATAGAATAAATTGTCCATCATTTTTGACAGACAGACGAATTGGCTCGATAATCAATATTCCTTTTTTCATTAATTCTCTAAGAGTTAAATCCTTCTGATTCATCAAAATATCCAGATTCATTTCTCCCCTGTGAATAGAGGCTATAACAATTTCGTTTGGATTTATCAGTTTAAGGAGGAAACTAGATGCTTTGATATTATTGATTATTCTTTTATTTAAAGAATTAGCCCATCTCAATTGAAAACGCAAATACCTTTTTAGGAAGAAATCAAGCTCTGCTTTCGTGTTGCTCTTGGATTGCTTTTTCTTTCTACGTTTTTTTCTGTCTGATTTACCATAATCTTCTTCAACATCTTTTTCTTGGTTTGAGAGAACGGATCTAAAATTTCCTTGTTTTTGTGCATCTGATACAAGATCCCCTTCACCTATGGGTTCTTTTTCTTCTTGATTTCGATTCTCTAATCCAAGAATTTTTTTTTCATTCGGTGCTATAAGGGGGTCCCTTTTTTTATTTTCAATAATATTTTTATTAATTTCAATAAAATTTTTATTAATGTTTCCATTTCCATTAAAATTTAAAAGAAGTAATTTTATTGGTATGATCCATGGTTTAACCTTATATGCATTATATAGTAGCACAAATTCGGGGAAGAACCAAAGTTCCAGATTCGATATAGGACAACTTAGTATTTCTTCATTCATTCCCATCCAATCAAAAGGGCTTCTTTTTTTATTGGATGGGTTGCTTCCTTGATCTTGATAAATTGTGAAATAAAAAAGGTCCCTCTTATTAATTTTATCAAGTTTTTGATAATTATTAACCACAGTCTTAATATTTTTGTTACTCTTGGTACTGGTATTGACCCAGGACTCAACAGTGGCCTTATTTCTAAGACAAAAATGAAGAATTCGCCAATTTAAAAATTGTCTATGTGAAAATTTCCCCATAGCATCTAGAATATCGTCTTCTCCTAGATAATTATGGAGAGGGATATCCCCCAGTGTATCAAAAAATTTTCCTTTATCCATGTTGTAATTATAAGAAATCTCTTCCCTCTTATTTACTTGTAATGGCGATCCATAAGTATATGAGTCCCTCTTATCTTGATAATTAATAGATTTATATGATAAAAAATCGTATCCATAGTGTTTTTTTAAATTATATTTTTTATATTTTTGTTCTTGATTCAGTTTATATTCTTGATTCAGTAATGAATTCGCTTGAAAATCATTTTTTTTTTCGTAATGAATTAATCTTTCTTTTTCATCTGAATCCCATTTTGTTAAATCTTTAGTTTGAGCCATATAGTGTTGATTGACGCTATTTCGCCAATGTCCTGGTACTAATCTAAGCCATCTACTCTGAAATAAATCGTATTGATAATGACTCCTTAACCAGTTTTTCCATTCATTCATTCCAGAATGCCAAAAGATTTTCTGTCTTAACCCATAATGATGTCTTAATCTGGAATGAGATATTCCTTGTTCTTCAAAATAATCTTTTATTTCATTTTTAAGAAAAAGAGATGTTCCGTGATATTGAAGGATAGGTTTGAATTTATAAAAACTAATAACTTGGGTTTGTGATAATTTGTAAAATACATATGCTTGTGAGAGGGAGGATAAGTCACAAAAAGCTTTTGCATTCTTATTTCTAATACTAATATTAGAAAGTGAGTTTTTTATAGTTGCAATAAAATGAATTGTATTTTTAGTTGTTTTATTAATTCTTTCTTGATTTGCTTCATTATTGTAAATGAATTTCTCAATTATTTTTTTTGTTGATTCAAGAAAAAGTTGTGTATTGGTTCTTGGAATATTAATGATATATAGAATAATATCTATGTATATCTTTTCAATGAAAATTTTTATAAAAAAATAGAATTTACGGATTAATCGAATATTTCTTCTTTTTAATATTTGCCAAATTTTTTTTGATGATTCTAATATTTTATCCCGATAACTTAGTTTGTTAGAACTAATATTTATTTCTTGAGTTAGAAATTCGTTTTTCTTGTCTTTTCTAATTTTTTCTATTTGATTTTTGATTGTGTTTGTTCTCTTAGTCAGATCTTTTATTTTTTTTTCTGTTAATGTTAATGAATAATTTGCCCACTCCAGAGATTGAATTTGAAGGGATAATTTGGGAATCATCTTATTACTGATTATCGAATCTTTTTTAGTTTCGCCCAATTCATATATTTCTCTCAACCTAAAAAATGGAATTAGATTTCTTTTTGAAAGTTCTTTTATTATTCCCTTTAGAAATAGAATACTTTGAGTGATCCATTTTTTTGTTTCTTTTGAGACTTTTCGAAACAATTTTGTTCCTTCTAATTTTGTTCTTTCTTTTAAAATTGTTAAAGCTATAAAACAGTTAGTTTTCAATTTTTTAATTTTTTTTTTTAGATCTTTAAAAATAGGCTCAAAAAACGAACGCCGTTTTCGAGGAGAACCGAAAGGTAGTTCAGTTTCCATTCCCCAAACTGTTAAAAAGCAAAAATCAATCTTTTGACCTTTCGTTTTTTTCATTGGATCTTTATGAGAGGGTTGTAGTTTAAATCGGTGCCAAGGTTTCAGGCAAAAAGTAAATAGGATCTTTATCTGAATACCTTCTCTTAACCAGTTTTTTGGAAATTCTGTTTGGGATAATGGAACACCATCATAAGTGCATTTAACATGCATTTCTCGATTCCAATCCTTGAAATCCTCGGACCACTCAGGAAATTGGAATAATAACATACGGGCAATGTTTTTAGCTATTATCAATGAAGGTAATATAATATATTTTCTAAGAATCGATTGTGTTATTAATAGGAAGCTCCTTATTCCTTGAACAAGTAAACCCCTAGCCCAAGCTTTTGCTATTTCTCGTCGCATTTTCTCTTCTCTTTTGTATTTTTTTCTTTTGTCCTCGTCTTTTTTCTCAATCTTTTTTTCTGTATAATCATAAATTTGTGATTCTTTGTTTTTATATATCCAATTTGGAGATATTAGTTTCATCGGCACAGAAATATCAAAAGAAAAAAAGCGGGGTTTGTCTACTCTGTCCAAAAAAAGTGGGGAATGCACATTTGCTTGAAACAGTTCCCAAGTAATTGTTTTACGTCTTTGGGCACGCATGGAACCTTTTATTATGTCTCGACGAAAATCCGGTTGTTGCGAATAGCGTATCAAAGCCACTTCGTCTGGTCGATCAGGATCATTAGCATCCTTGGTATTAGTATAAGTCTTGGTGTTTGCCTGGTTAGCAGTAAAAATCACTATGCGCTTATATTTTCTTGAACGAATTTCAGGCTTTGTTGTTAACTTTTCCGCGGTTTCTTCGTCCTCTTGTTCTAAATTTTTGATTAATTTGTATGACCATCGAGGAACTTTTTTACTTATTTCTTTTATTCCAATAGATTTTTTTAGAATTGTTTGATTGTTGGGATTAGTTATAACTATATTGAATAAAAATTTCAAAATTTTGACTCGATCCTCGGAATCGATCTTTCCCTGTTCATCTTCTGTCAATGTCAATAAAGAGAGTTCTTTTTCTGTTGACAATAAAGAGAGTTCTTTTTCTGTTGATAATGGTTTTATATTGAGTGTATCTATTGTCTGTTCAAATTCGTGAAAATCAGTAGTAAGAAGTATAGCATGAATCTTATTTATCCAAAACGGATCCGTGTTTTTTTTTTTAGAAGTTTGATTTATGCTTAAACTTAAAGGTGAAAAGCTTTTTTTGATTCTTCCGCGGTAGGGTCCATGCAAGAAAGGATCATATATTTTAGGCAAGTATTCTCTTTTAGTTTCATTATTAGAGAATCGAGTCCTTTTTTCAAGTATGCCCAGATCAAAGGATTCCTTATCTAAAGATTCGACTCTATTTATAAACTCCTTACTTAAATTTATTCTTTTAAGTTCATTGATAAAACTCCAATCAGTATACAATTCATCAGAAACCAATTTTTCTGGTGTGAAAAAATATATTTTTTTTTGTATCATTTCTCCAAAAGTTGCTAAACTAGGTGGATACGTAAAAGCTATTTTTTCTTTTCCATCGCTTTGACATGTATAAAAAAAATATTGTGACATTTCATTTTTTATAGCATTTTCAAACCGGTCATTTTTTATATATCGAAAAGGTCGATTCCATCGTTTATAATCAAAAAGAAGCGTCACAAGAGGTTTTTCAAACCATAATAAATATTTATCTTCTTTTTTTTTTAATATTTCTAACTTCAAATTCTCTTGATTCCCATCCAGATAAGAAGTTTCATAAACTGGGATATTTTTATAGTATGTCTCTTTAAAGCGAAAGTGGAGTTCGCCCTTTGTTTTTTTTTTTTTCTTGCCATTCACTCGTAGCTTTTCTGTTTCATCGATTTTGTTCGGATCCACCCTTTCCCCCGAAAAAAGGGAAGAAGAAGGCTTTTCTTCGGTGGATACCTCTTGTTCCTGTTTATCCCCCCCCTCATAAATAGTTTCTATTTCTATGTTTCTTTCTTCCTCACTTTTCCCCACTTCTTCCTTTTCTGAAATTCCTTTCAGTTTCGTAGTCAGAATGGGTGACGGTATTCTGCCTAA